ATTCCATGATAAGCAATCAGATAATTCACGAATCATTTAATCAAATTGCATCTCCGAGTTCGTCAAATTATTCATTGACGGAAAAAAAAACGAAGGATCTCGCTGATAGAACAAGTAAAATTCGAAATCAAATAAAAAGAATCTCAAAAGAGAAAAAAAAAGTAACTCCAAGAATAAATAATCTTAGTCCTAACAAAACAAATTCTAATGCTAAAAGATTCGAAAAATGGCAAATATTAAAAAGAAGAAATGCTCGATTAATCTATAAATTCCCCCCTTTTTTTAAAATTTTCATTGAAAAAATCTACACAGATCTTTTTTTATCTATCATTAATATTCCCAGAATAAATACAAAACTTTTTCTTAAAGTAACAAAAAAAATTATTGATAAATCGATTTACAATAATGAAAGAAAACAAGAAAGAATTAATAAAAAAAAGAAAACTCCAATTACATTTATTTCGACTATAAAAAAGCCATTTGATAATATTAGTAATATTAAAGAAAATTCACGTATTTTTTATGACTTATCCTACGTGTCACAAGCATATGTATTTTACAAATTATCACAAATTCAAATTAGGAACTCGGTAAGATCTGTTGTTCAATATCAAAGAATCCCCCCTTTTCTTAAGTCTAAAATAAAGGATTCTTTTGAAAGACAAGGAATGATTCATTCGAAATTAGCAAATAAAAAACTTCCAAGCTATGAAACGAATCAATGGAAAAACTGGTTAAAAGGACATTATCAATACCATTTATCTCAGATCGGATGGTCTAGATTAATACCAGAAAAATGGCGAAATAGAGTTCGCCAGCGTTGTATAGTTAAAAAGGAAAATTTAAGCAAACGGCATTCATATGAAAAAGACCAATTGGTTGGTTCCAAAAAAAAATCGAAAGTATATTTATTATCCAATGAAAAAAGTAATTTTCGAAAATATTATAGATATAATCTTTTATCATATAAATTTATTAATTATGATAATAAAACGGAATGTTTTTTTTATAGATTTCCCTTTCAAGAAAATAAGAACCAAGAAATTTATTATACTTATAACAGGCCTAAAAAGGCCTTTTTTGATATACTGAGGAACATCCCTATTCAAAATGATCTAGGACAGGTTGATATTCCATATATGGAAAAATCGGCCGATAGAAAAAACTTTGATTGGAAATTTTTCAATTTTTATCTTAGCCAAAAAGCCGATATTGAGACCTGGATCATTATTGATACCAATAGGAATCAAAATACTCAAATTCCTACTAACAATTCTCAAATAATTTCTAAAAAAAATATTTTTTATCTTATGATTCCAGAAACCAATTCACCAAACCTCCACAAAGGATTTTTTGATTGGATGGGAATGAATGAAAAAATACTAAAGCGCCCCATATCGAATCTGGAATTTTGGCTCTTCCCAGAATTTGTGTTACTTTATAAGGCATATAAAACAAAACCTTGGTTTATACCAAGCAAATTACTTCTTTTAAATTTAAATAGTAGTGAAAATAAAAAGATTAATGAAAAGAAAAAGATTAATTTGTTGATAGCCTCGAATAAAAAGCATCGAAATCAAGAAGAAAAAGAACCCATAAGTCAAGGAGATCGTGGATCCGTTCTCTCACAACAAAAAGATATTGAAGATAATTATGCAAGCTTGGACATAAAAAAGGGGAAAAAGAGAAAACAATACAAAAGCAATACAGAAGCAGAACTAGATTTCTTCCTGAAACGTTATTTGGTTTTTCAATTGAAATGGTGCACAACTTTAAATCAAAGAATGATCAATAATATCAAGGCATATTGTCTTCTGCTTAGACTGATAGATCCAAAAAAAATGACTATAACCTCCATTCAAAAGAGAGAAATCAATTTGGATAGAATGCCGATTCAAAGTAATTTAACTCTTTCAGAATTAATGAAGAGGGGGGTATTGATTGTAGAACCACTTCGTTTGTCTGGAAAAAAAGATGGACAATTTATTATGTACCAAACCGTAGGTATTTCGTTGCTTCATAAGAGTAAGCATCAAATTAATCAAAAATATCAAGAGCAAAGATATGTTTCTAGGACAAATTTGGATGAAACAATTTCACCACATCAAAGAATAAATGAAAATAGAGACAAAAATCATTTTGATTTACTTGTTCCAGAAAATATTTTATCGTTTAAACGTCGTAGAAAAGCGAGAATTCTAATTTGTTTCAATTCAAAGAATGAAAATTATACATATAGAAATCCAGTATTTTGGAATAGAAAGAACATAAAAAACAGCAGCCGAGTTTCACATGACAATAATTATCTTGATAGAGAGAAAAATCAATTAATGAAATTAAAGTTCTTTCTTTGGCCTAATTATCGATTAGAAGATTTAGCTTGTATGAATCGTTATTGGTTTGATACCAATAATGGCAGTCGTTTCAGTATGTTAAGAATACATCTGTATCCGCGATTGAAATTCTGTGAATAATACAATTTTTCTATATATAACCTAAACCCTATTTCTATATACCCTATATATAATCTATATTAATCTATATATAATATAGGGTATATGAAAGTAAACAAATATACAGATCACGTACTTTTCTTGTCTCACATTTCATTCTAGTATTCTCTAGTATTCAATATGAAATGAATTATGAATAATATCTCAATTAGTTTTCCAAATGAATCAATAGAAACTTCTTAATTTTAGGTCTAAATTCTTCGATGCAAAAATGTACCAATCTTTTTCTATTCCTATCTAAATCCAATTTCCAATTCGATTGATTGGTTTGAATTCAGAAAGGAGTTATTTGGATTAAATTATTGTATATACCACATCAAAATTAATGGCATTATTATTACTTATACTTATTACTGATCGGTAAAATCCATATCTGTACAAGGGGAAAGGAGAGTTTTTTATGGTAAAAAATTCAGTAATTTCTATTATTTCTCAAAAAGAAAATAAAGAAAATAGAGGGTCTGTTGAATTTCAAGTATTCAGTTTCACCACTAAGATAAGGAGACTTACTTCACATTTGGAATTGCACAAAAAAGACTTTTCATCTCAGAAAGGTTTGCGAAAAATTTTGGGAAAACGTCAACGACTACTAGCCTATTTGTCAAAAAGAAATAGAGGACGCTATAAAGAATTAATTGATGAGTTGGATATTCGAGAAATAAAAACTCGTTAATTTGAAGCATGATATCATTTGACGAGCTTAGTCTTGATGAGCTTAGTCGTTTAAATTTTGATGAATTTCTTTTTACTTTCAGCAATGCATGGAAGACTGACTCGGGAAAAACTTATGATTACACCAACTACAAGAAACGACCTCATGATAGTCAATATGGGCCCTCACCACCCATCAATGCACGGTGTTCTTCGACTAATCGTTACTCTCGACGGTGAAGATGTTATTGACTGTGAACCTATATTGGGTTATTTACATAGAGGAATGGAAAAAATTGCGGAAAATCGAACAATTATACAATATTTGCCTTATGTAACACGTTGGGATTATTTAGCTACTATGTTTACAGAAGCAATAACCGTAAACGGACCTGAACAGCTAGGCAATATTCAAGTACCTAAAAGGGCTAGCTATATTAGAGCTATTATGCTGGAGTTAAGTCGTATCGCTTCCCATTTGTTATGGCTTGGCCCTTTTATGGCAGATATTGGGGCACAGACCCCCTTTTTCTATATTTTGCGAGAACGAGAATTGATATGTGACTTATTCGAAGCTGCTACCGGTATGCGCATGATGCATAATTATTTTCGTATCGGAGGAGTCACTGCTGATCTACCTCATGGCTGGATAGATAAATGTTTAGATTTTTGCGATTATTTTTTAACTGGGGTTGCTGAATATCAAAAGCTTATTACACGAAATCCTATTTTTTTAGAACGAGTTGAAGGCGTAGGTATTATTGGCGGAGAAGAAGCATTAAATTGGGGTTTATCGGGGCCAATGCTACGAGCTTCCGGAATACAATGGGATCTTCGTAAAGTTGATCGTTATGAGTGTTATGACGAATTTAATTGGGAGATTCAATGGCAAAAAGAAGGAGATTCATTAGCTCGTTATTTAGTACGAATCGGCGAAATGACAGAATCCATAAAAATTATCCAACAGGCCCTGGAAGGAATTCCAGGGGGGCCCTATGAGAATTTAGAAAGCCGGCGCTTTGATAGAATAAAAGACCCTGAATGGAATGATTTTGAATATCGATTTATTAGTAAAAAACCTTCTCCAACTTTTGAATTATCCAAGCAAGAACTTTATGTAAGAGTCGAAGCACCAAAAGGAGAATTGGGAATTTTTCTGATCGGAGATCAGAGTGTTTTTCCTTGGAGATGGAAAATCCGACCGCCGGGGTTTATCAACTTGCAAATTCTTCCGCAGTTAGTTAAAAGAATGAAATTGGCTGATATTATGACGATACTAGGTAGTATAGATATCATTATGGGAGAAGTTGATCGTTGAAATGATAATTGATATAACAGAAATAGAAGCTATTCATTCTTTTTTCAGATTGGAATCCTTAAAAGAAGTTTATGGGCTCGTATGGATGCTTGTCCCTATTTTCATTCTTGTATTAGGAATCACACTGGGTGTACTAGTAATTGTTTGGTTAGAAAGAGAAATATCTGCAGAGATACAGCAACGTATTGGACCCGAATATGCAGGTCCTTTGGGAATGCTTCAAGCTTTAGCAGATGGTACAAAACTACTTTTCAAAGAAAATCTTCTTCCGTCTAGAGGAGATACTCGTTTATTCAGTATTGGTCCATCCATAGCAGTCATATCCATTTTACTAAGTTATTCAATAATTCCTTTTAGCTATCGCTTTATTCTAGCTGATCTTAGTATTGGTGTTTTTTTATGGATCGCCGTTTCAAGTCTTGCTCCCGTTGGATTACTTATGTCAGGCTATGGATCAAATAATAAATATTCCTTTTTAGGTGGATTAAGGGCTGCTGCTCAATCAATTAGTTATGAAATACCATTAACTCTATGTGTATTATCAATATCTCTACGTGTGATTCGGTAAGACATAAAAATTCCTCCATTTCTTTTCTTTCTAAGAAGAAAGTTAAATGATTTGAATATCTATTTTTTTATTCATCATTAGGTTGATGAATTAAACCAGATAGTTATATGAGTGAAATAAAACGGCTTCTAAATTTGCTGTTAAAGGAATTCAATCTCATTTCCTATGTACAAGAATTAAGTGAAAGTAAACATAAGCAGTCAAGGCTGTTTACCCCAAGATTGGCTGATTAGTCATCATGGCTTGAAGCGGGTTTAAAAGATCAATTGTATGGGTTTTTTTCTATACTATTACCATAGAGGTATTACCCTAATGAGAGATTCAAAAAAAAATAAGTGGATGGTTAGGAAGACCAAGATACACAAAGGATTAGTAATGGAGATTCTTTAAATTATCCAATAGGATATTTTTTTATAGAAAAGTAATTCGAATTGGGGCTTTAAGTTGGTAGAAATGATTAAGAAGTACTCCCCATGATTTCGATCCAGAGTATGTTCCTGTCCACTGATTAAGTAAATAACTATCAAAACGAAGAAATCTTTTACTTTTGATAATACGAATAATGCTTCTTTTTCTGAGAAAGGAGAATAGGAACGAAATAAAATTCTTGTTATGTAATGCAATGTCTAAATGCTTTTTCGTAATCGAAAATGAGAAAAAGATAGGTTGAAATATCTATGTGATATTCCTCTAAAAATTATTTTTTTCATTCAAGGGTAAAGTTTTTAATTAACAAAGAAAAATGAAAATTTTTAAAATATGAGATCAATTCCGAAGCACTTTTTTATTATTTTATTATAAATCTAGCAGACAGAATTCCATTAGTCTAATTATAGGCCTTAGGATAAGAATTTGATTCTCTATCGATCTTACAAACACATCAACAAATACATCAAGATAAATAAAGTTGAAAGGTTCTTATATTGATTTGTGACCTATGAGGAGCCGTATGAGGTGAAAATCTCATGTACGGTTCTGTAATAGTGACGAGAACAGTGATGTTATTGTCGACTATGATTATCTAACAGTTTAAGTACAGTTGATATAGTTGAAACACAATCAAAATATGGTTTTTGGGGATGGAATTTGTGGCGTCAACCTATAGGGTTTATCATTTTTCTAATTTCTTCTCTAGCCGAGTGTGAGAGATTACCTTTTGATTTACCAGAAGCAGAAGAAGAATTAGTAGCTGGTTATCAAACCGAATATTCAGGTATAAAATTTGGCTTATTTTATGTTGCTTCGTATCTAAATCTACTAGTTTCTTCGTTATTTGTAACAGTTCTTTACTTGGGGGGTTGGAATCTTTCTATTCCAAACCTATTTAGTCCTGAAATTTTTGACATAAATAAAAGAGGGAAAGTTTTTGTAACAATAATAGGTATCTTTATTACACTGGCTAAAACTTATTTGTTCTTGTTTATTTCTATTGCAACAAGATGGACGTTACCAAGACTAAGAATGGACCAACTATTAAATCTTGGATGGAAATTTCTTTTACCTATTTCTTTAGGTAATCTATTATTAACAACTTCGTTCCAGCTTCTTTCACTGTAAAGGAATAGAATATTCTATTCTTCATAACTTGTCTCAAACAAGAGAAAGAAACCAGTAAACTTATTTATAGATATTCAGATATGTTCCCTATGCTAACTCGGTTCTTGAACTCTAGTCAACAAACAATACGAGCTGCCAGGTATATTGGTCAAGGTTTCATGATTACCCTGTCCCACGCGAATCGTTTACCTGTAACTATTCAATACCCCTACGAAAAATTGATTACATCAGAACGTTTCCGAGGTCGAATCCACTTTGAATTTGATAAATGCATTGCTTGTGAAGTATGTGTTCGTGTATGCCCTATAGATCTACCCGTTGTAGATTGGAAATTTCAAACTGATATTCGAAAAAAACGATTACTTAATTACAGTATTGATTTTGGAATTTGTATATTTTGTGGTAATTGTGTTGAGTATTGTCCAACAAATTGTTTATCAATGTCCGAAGAATATGAGCTTTCTACTTATAATCGTCATGAATTGAATTATAATCAAATTGCTTTAGGCCGGTTACCTGTATCAATAATTGAAGATTACACAATTCGAACAATTTCTTCGAATTTATCTCAACTAAACAATGTATAAAACTCTTGATTCGCAAAACATTTAAAAATTCAAAAAAAAATAGCTTTTAGATTTTTTTGCAGTTAAAGGAATGAGGTTTTTGCTTGGTCAATACAAAAGAACGGTTGGTTCGTAAGGGTCGTGGCTTGATTTTCATTTCAAATCAATTTTTATTCGAATAATGTAATATTTAATAATATAAAGATAAAGTTTTAACCTTTGCTTTCGAGAATAGATAAAAGTAATCCTGTACTTACATCAATCCAAATCACCTCCATTCAAATTGAATTCAATTAAGAAGTATCTTAAAAATAGGATAAATTTTTC